TCACTTTAAAGAGGCACGCTATCAAGATCAAGATAGCCCAGTTTACGAAGATTCTGATCTGGAGACCCATCAAGAGAATTGGGAATTGGGAAGAATGAAAGAAGAGAAAAAGAAAAGAATGAATAAAAAGATTGATACATAAGAAAAATACAAGAATAAATAAGATGAGATTCGTCCACCTCCTATATATTTTATCCCTTCGCCCATAAAGAAACTTGCAATACCAATCCCATTTAGAATTCCATCAATTAGATATTTATCAAAAAACTGAGTTAGCTCGGCTAACCCTCTTATACTCATGGTGAAAATTCCAGTATAAAAAATATCTATATAACCACGATTATATGACCAATTGTATAGAACACCTTTTATTTTGTCCAGAATAATTCTTTTAGGACCTATTTTTAAAAATAAATTAATTAAGCCTAAATTTTTGAAAGATGAATAAATAGATCCATAAAAAAGAGATGCTAGAAAGAGTCCGAAAAGAGCTATACTTACTGAAAAAAAAGCATTTGATAAAAATCCATACCAATCCTCAGAAGAATTCAATTTCTGATTAAAAAAGGTTGTCGATGGAGTTAACCATTTCGATAATAGATCCAAATCTATTATTCCTCCATTAAAAGAAATTCCTATTGTTCCAATGAACAAAGTAAATAGTACTAATACAAGGAGAGGAAATAACATAGTATTGCTAGATTCGTGAGGATACATATAAGTGTACCTATTTCTCAAATAAGTACTAAAGTCTCGTATCTTACTTCTTACATTCTTGTCAATTTTAGATATATCTTTTGAAAAAAGAGAAACCTTATTCTTATTCATTTTTGAAAAAAAGAAATTCCTATTGACTTTATTAAGTGTCCCTTTTCCCCATAGAGATATTGAATAAAATGATCTATTTTTTGTACTACTAATACTACTATAATCTTGAAAATGAATGCGCAAATACCCATCAAAGGTAAGTAAGTACATCCTAAACATATAAAATGCGGTTAATCCTGTTGTGAACCAAGCTATTAGTCCGAAAATTGGTGAGTACAACCAACTATCGTGAAGAATTTCATCTTTGGACCAAAAACAAGCAAGAGGCGGAATACCACAAAGAGAAAGTGTACCTAAAAAAAAAGTAGTTTTTGTAATTGGAACATATTTTGTTAAACCTCCCATAAGAACCATATTCTGACTTTTCTCTGGTGAATATCCAACAATAGGTTCCATTGAATGAATAATGGATCCGGATCCCAAAAACAATAAAGCTTTAGAATAGGCATGGGTGATCAAATGAAATAAAGCAGCTCGATAAGAACCTATACCTAGAGCTAATATAATATAACCCAATTGAGACATTGTAGAATAAGCTAAACTTCTTTTAATATCTCGTTGGGCAAGAGCTAAAGTAGCTCCTAAAAGTACTGTTATTATACCTACTAAACAAATGATATTCATCATGTAAGGTATAACTATGAAAAGAGGAAGAAGCCGAGCTACAAGAAAAATTCCTGCTGCTACCATAGTAGCAGCGTGTATAAGAGCCGAAATAGGAGTGGGGCCTTCCATGGCATCAGGTAACCATATGTGAAGGGGGAATTGTGCGGATTTAGCAACTGCACCAACAAATAATAAAAAGGCACATAAAGTAGCAAATAAAGAATTTACTCCATTATTATGGATCAAGGTATTCACTATTTGGAACAAATCCCGAAATTCGAAACTACCAGTTATCCAATAAAATCCTAAGATTCCTAATAATAAACCAAAATCTCCTATACGATTAGTTACAAAAGCTTTTTGACAAGCACTTGCTGCAACGGGTCGTGTGAACCAAAAGCCTATCAATAAATACGAACACATTCCCACTAGTTCCCAAAAAATATAAATTTGTATCAAATTGGAACTAGTAACTAATCCTAACATTGAAGCATTGGAAAAACTCATATAAGCAAAAAATCTCAAATATCCTTGATCGTGAGACATATAATTGTCACTATAAATAAAAACCATGATTCCAACAGTAGTAATTAGTATTGACATAATAGAAGTAAGTGGATCGATCAAGTATCCTAACTCTAATAAAAAATCATTATTGATGGTCCAAGACCATAGATATTGATAGGTCAAACTTCCATTTATTTGATGAATAGACAGATTGGCCGAAAACCATATAGCTATACTTAGTAGTAAAACACTTAGGAAAGCCCACATACGACGAAGATCTTTTGTTGCTGTCGGAATAAGTAGAAGTCCAAATCCTATTGACATAGTAACTGGGAGCGGAAAAAGGGGTATTATCCATGCATATTTATATATATATTCCATAAGAAAATCCATAAGAAAACAAATTTTTCTTTTTTTCTTCTAATTGTTTCTGATTCACCAATTATTATCTCTTTCGAAATTAACAAAACAATAAGAAAAAAAATATGAAAAAGATCAAATACAAAAATACACATATTGGAATTATGACTTTTTGTTTTATCAAATATTTGAAAGAAAAGTTGCAATTGGTTGGTCAAATATCAAATAATTAATCAAGTTTATTGCTTAGTTATTAATTCACTTAAAACTATAGAAAAGAAAGATATTTTTTATTACTATTCTGAATATTAAATATGAATATTTGCAATATTGTATATATGACTTTAATATTCTATCTTAGATTCTATTAAGATTATATCTTAATATTCTATATATTTTATATTCAAATTAAAATAGATTACAGAATCTTAAATATTCAATTCAAATTAAATTACTTTAATTTTGTATATTCTTTATATATATATATATTCCTTATTATTCCTTATTCCTTTAGAAAACAAGAAATATAAAATACGTATATAATTAGTACATTATGCAAATATCAGAATGAAGATAGAAAATAGAAATATATTTGTCTATGAAAATAGAATCGTTTTAGAATATTTTTCTTTTCTTCTTTTTTATATTTGTATGTTATGATATTATTGAGGGAATTTTGAAATTTATGGAATGAAGTATTAAGTATAGATAATTACTAATAAAGAGTAATTTCTTTTGAACAATATATGTCTTTCACATACAACGATAAAAAGGAGTCACCTACCTTTTGAATGGCAGTTCCAAAAAAACGTACTTCTATGTCAAAAAAGCATATTCGTAGAAATCTTTGGAAAAAAAAAGGATCTTTAGAGGCAGTAAAAGCTTTTTCTTTAGCTAAATCTGTTTCCACCGGACAGTCAAAAAGTTTTTTTGTGCGACAAGAAAAAGTCTTGGAAAAATCTTAATTGACATGTTTCAAAGAACTTCCAAATTTACATTTTTGAATTGTAAAACAAATGATTCAATTTTACTAAATTGTATTTGTATTTCACTTCTCCATATTAGTTAGAGCTAGGTAATATGAAAAATAAGAATCTTTCTGTCTACTTGATTCAAAGTACTCAGTAGTGTGTATTTTATTTTTTTTTTCTCAGTTTTTTCTATTTTTTATAGTCTTTATATATTTCTATTCTATTTTAGTTCTTTTATTCTTTTTATTGTTTATGTTATATTTATATTTTATTCTATTTATTTAAATTTCTATGGATTGATATTGAATTCGTGAGATGATTTTTTCTTTCCTATGAATTGTGCTTTTCAAAATCGAAAAGCACAATTACGATAGACAAGGAAGAATCTGAATATTTCATTAGACTTTAGACTAAGGTTCAAAATCGTTAGAAAAAAATTATGAATTTTATACCCCAACTGAGAACGAAACTATTGAGTTATGACTCTTCTGGATAAACAAGAGCTAGGTTTCTAGTACGGAAAAGTTTTAACTTACGAAAATACTAATTAAGTATTATTGATATTTTCTTTATATTTAACATTTCTAGATGAATGTAAATGCATCTTTATTCATTGTTTCCTAAACTCTATTGAATATTGACAATTCAACATGAATTTCCTAATCTTATTTAAGATAAGCTGCCATGGTGAAATTGGTAGACACGCTGCTCTTAGGAAGCAGTGCTAGAGCATCTCGGTTCGAGTCCGAGTGGCGGCATAAATAATAATTCATATTAATAATATAGACACAATAGATCTAATAGAATCTAAAATAGAATATTTAAAATATTCTATTTTAGATTCTATTTAATCCCCTCCCCGATTTCAATTATTTAAAAGGGACTCTTATTTATGATATTTGCAACCTTAGAACATATATTAACTCATATTTCCTTTTCGATCATCTCAATTGTGATTATTATTCATTTGATGAACTTATTAGTCTACGAAATCGAAGGATTACATAATTCGTCAGAAAAAGGGATGATAGCTACTTTTTTCTCTATAACAGGGTTTTTAGTTATTCGTTGGATTTCTTCAGGACATTTTCCCTTAAGTAATTTATACGAATCATTAATCTTCCTTTCATGGAGTTTCTCCATTATTCATATGATTCCGTATCTTGGGAATCATAAAAATTATTTCAGCGCAATAACTGCACCAAGTGCCATTTTTACCCAAGGTTTCGCCACGTCAGGTCTTTCAACTGAAATGCATCAACCCGCAATATTAGTACCTGCTCTACAATCTCAGTGGTTAATGATGCATGTCAGTATGATGCTATTGAGCTATGCAGCTCTTTTATGTGGATCGTTATTATCAGTTGCTCTTATAGTGATTACATTTCAAAAAAGAATCGATTCTTTTTTGAAAAACAAGAATTTTTTCAGTTTAAGGAAGTCGTTTTTCTTTGGTGATATGGAATATTTGAACCAAAAAGGAAGTGTATTAAAAAATACTTCTTTCCTCTCATTTCAAAATTATTACAAATATCAATTAATTCAGCGTTTGGATTATTGGAGTTATCGTGTCATTAGTTTAGGGTTTACCTTTTTAACCATAGGCATTCTTTCTGGAGCAGTATGGGCTAATGAAGCATGGGGTTCTTATTGGAATTGGGACCCTAAGGAAACTTGGGCATTTATTACTTGGATCTTATTTGCAATTTATTTACATACTAGAACAAATCCAAAATTGCAAGATCAAAGGACAAATTCGGCATTTGTAGCTTCTATAGGATTTATCCTAATTTGGATATGCTATTTTGGGATCAATTTATTAGGAATCGGGTTCCATAGTTATGGTTCATTCCAATGAATATCTAATTTAAGAAAAGAAATTACATGAAGAATACATAAAAAAATCGTCTGATACACAATGCAATGAAAATTTGTACGAGTTTTTGAGAACCGTTTAAATAGAGGAATTATTCAAATGGTTCTCAAAAACTTTAGATGTATCTCATTACAATTCTAATTCACCCTTGCCTTTTTTTTTCATTGTACAATGAATAATCGTGAAAATATGAAAGTCAAAGACTTATAAGACTTTCTTTCCAATTAATTCAATTTATTTCATTTCTTATTGAATCTAAAAAAAACGAATTAGTATCTATAAAAATAATTAGATAATAGAACTTGTACCTTGTCAACCGATAACGGGAGAACAAAATCAGGATAAAAACCAATTCCTATTACAGGTAGAAAGATACAGATCAAAACAAAGAGTTCTCGTGGTCCAGAATCAAAAAAATTTGAGTTTGGAATATTGAATAGTTTGTATCCATAGAAAATCTGACGTAACATAGATAATAAATAAATAGGAGTTAATATCATTCCAATTGCCATTACAAAAGTAATTAACATTTTTGGCATGAAAATATATTTTGGACTGGTAATTATTCCAAAAAAGACTAAAAATTCTGCAACAAAACCACTCATTCCTGGTAATGCAAGAGAAGCCATCGAGAAACTACTAAACATGGTAAATATTTTTGGCATTGGGATAGATATCCCCCCCATCTCTTCGAGATAAACAAAACGTATTCTATCACAACTTGTTCCTGCTAAGAAAAAAAGTGCAGCACCAATCAATCCATGAGAAAGTATTTGTAAAATGGCTCCATTAAGTCCCATGCCAGTTATAGAACCAATTCCTATAATTATGAAACCCATGTGAGATACGGAAGAATAGGCAATACGTTTTTTTAAATTGCGTTGACCGAGAGAAGTTGAAGCTGCATAAATGATTTGTATCATTCCTACTATCACCAACCAGGGAGATAATCTAGAATGAGCGTGAGCTAATAATTCCATATTGATCCGAATCAATCCATATGCTCCCATCTTTAATAATATTCCAGCTAAAAGCATACATGTACTGTAATGTGCTTCCCCGTGGGTATCTGGTAACCATGTATGCAAGGGTATCATCGGCGATTTGACAGCATAAGCAATAAGAAAACCAAAATAGAGTATTATTTCCAATGCTGCAGGATACGATTGATTAGCTAATTTTTCTAAATCTAATGTTGGTTCATTCGAACCATATAAACCCATACCTAGAACTCCTATTAAAAGAAAAATGGAACCTCCGGCAGTGCACAAAATAAACTTTGTAGCCGAGTACAGGCGTTTTTTTCCTCCCCACATGGATAAAAGTAAGTAAACAGGAATTAATTCTAATTCCCACATGATGAAAAAAAGTAAAAGGTCTCGAGAAGAAAATAATCCTATTTGGCCACTATACATTGCTAACATCAAGAAATAGAAAAATCGTGGATTTCGAGTAACTGGCCAAGCTGCTAAAGTAGCTAAAGTAGTGATAAATCCTGTCAGTAAAATGGGTCCTATGGAAAGTCCATCGGTTCCCAGTCTCCAGTGAAAATCAAAAATATTGATCCATTTATAATCCTCCTTCAATTGGGTTAATGGATCGTCCAATTGGAAATGATAACAAAATACATAGGTCATTAGAAGGAGCTCTAGGATACATATACATAGAGTATACCACCTATACACCTTATTTCCCCTATGAGGGAAAAATACAATTGAAGAACCCGCGAATATGGGCAAAACAAGAAGTATTGTTAACCAAGGAAAAGAACTCGTGATAAAGACAAGATAAAATTAGACCAGAAAAGCCCGTACTCAAGAAAAGAAAATATATTATTCTTCTCCCGAGCACGGGGTTTTGTCGGTAAAGAGGAATCAAATGATTCAAGTGGAGTTTTTTGTCACATATCAATAAGAAAGACCCATGCTGCGAGTTGTTTCATGCCATAAATAAACACGGACACTCAAAAAATCCGTTGGACAAGCGGATTCACATCTTTTACAACCTACACAATCCTCGGTTCTTGGCGCAGAAGCAATTTGCTTAGCTTTACATCCGTCCCAAGGTATCATTTCCAATACATCCGTGGGGCAAGCTCGAACACATTGGGTACATCCTATACATGTATCATAAATCTTTACTGAATGTGACATTGGGTCTATAAATTCCAGTTTTGAACACAAAAGATTTTCGATCTGGTAAAATAAAATAAGAAAATGAAAGAAATCATATATTTTCTATTGTAGACACCAGACGAATCAATGATTTATCAAAATTTGAAGAATCAATAGATTTTCTAATCTGTTTATGAGAAAGGGCCAAGATACTTTGATTTCCATTTCAAAAATCATGAAATATGAGTTTACGAATTCAATTCATGTGAATTTTATTCTATATATTCTATATATAAATCTATATAGATTTATATACATATAAAAAGATTCTAATCTAGTATCTAGAAATATAATTAAGGATATGATGATATATTATATATCAGATGAATACGTTTGTTATTAGGTTAGTTATAGAATAAGTTCGTAAATCTAAATTAGAAATCTATATGAAAAAGGAGAAGAAAGAAAAGAAAAATATTATATTCTATTCAATTCTAATTATATTATCTTATTATTCTAATTCTATTAGATTCTCTTTAGAATATTCTATCTAAAAGTCTTATGTTTTTATTTCTCTGTGAAAATAGAAGAATTAGAACTAATTCTTCAACAAATTCGATTGATTGATACGAATTGATTTTCTGTTACGATGGATCGACGAAACAATAGCTAGCCCAATAGCTGCTTCAGCAGCCGCAATAGCTATAACAAAGATTGAGAAAATTTCTCCTTTTAACTGCCGACTATCAAATATATCGGAAAATGTGACAAGATTTATATTCACCGAATTCAGTATAAGCTCAAGACACATAAGTGCTCTAACCATGCTTCGGCTTGTGATCAGTCCATAGATACCGATAGAAAATAAATAAACACTTAGAGAAAGTACATGCTCTAACATCATTGATAAATCCCTCATCTATCTCGATTGATTTCAATATGAACAAAAATGAAACAGATTCAGTTGACTAGACTATAAGAATGACAGAACAAAAGAAGATATTCACAGTAGATTGAAACAAAATATATTTGAATTCCTTTAATTTTAAAAAAGGAAGTTCTTATTTCTTATTATATTAGAATTAGATTATTGACGAGCCATAGTAATTGCACCTATCAAAGAAACTAAAAGAATTATAGAAATGAGTTCAAAAGGAAGATAAAAATCTGTGGATAAATGAATCCCAATTTGTTGAACGTTACTTATTAAGTCCTGTTCTATAATCTGATTTGATCTTATAGTCCGAAAAATTCCAGACCATGACGTATCTGGGATAGTAGTCATTAATGAAAAAAAAATACTTGTACAAACCAGTGAAGTGATCCTATCTCCAAAGGTCCATAAATAGGAATCATTGTAATATTCTGAACCATTCATGAACATCACAGCAAATATGATTAAGACATTTATGGCTCCCACATAAATAAGGAACTGTGCGGCAGCTACAAAATAGGAATTCAATAAAATATATAATAAGGATATACAAACAAGAACCAATCCCAATGAAAAGGCAGAATCAATGGGATTGGTAAGTAATACTACTCCTAGACCTCCTAATATAAGAACTGATCCCAGAAATACTACAAGAATATCATGTATTGGTCCAGGTAAATCCATTATGAAAGAAAAGATAAATAAATAAGTTGAAATATTTCATGACCTTACTAAGGGTCCAGGAAAGGAACTCTTTTTTTATATGATACCTTCCTAATTGAAAAATTAGATAGAGAAAAGAAAGTTCTTTGTCTAATCCTACTTTATTCCAAACCAAATCTTAGTAATTAGAGTAATTAGTAATTGGTAATCGTTCTTGAACTAAGCAAGGGTTTTTTATTTTTTCATTGGATTTGTTTCATCCATAACTGTTTGAATTGTGTAATCTCCAATTATTGACATTGGTAACCGACCTAAAGAAATTTGATTATAATTTAATTCGTGACGATCATAAGTGGAAAGCTCATATTCTTCAGTCATCGATAAACAGTTTGTTGGACAATACTCGACACAGTTACCGCAAAATATACAGACACCAAAATCAATACTATAATGAAGCAATTGTTTTTTCTTAATATCTTTTTCAAATTTCCAATCAACAATGGGAAGGTCTATTGGACATACGCGAACACATACTTCACAAGCAATACATTTATCAAATTCAAAGTGGATTCGACCACGAAAACGCTCTGATGTGATTGATTTTTCATAAGGATATTGAATAGTTACAGGTAAACGATTTGTATGGGATAAGGTAATTATGAAACTTTGTCCAATGTACCTTGCGGCTCGTATTGTTTGTTTGCCATAATTCATGAACCCAGTAACCATAGGTAACATATTTTATATATCCATGAATAAAATTGATGTTTCTTTCTCTTGGTTGAGATAAGTTATAAATATAGAATATTCATTATTGTTTTCTCTTAATTTATTATTTTTCTTTCTAGTTTATAGTGAAACAAGTTGAAAAGAAGTTGTCAATAATAGATTACCTAGAGAAATAGGTAAAAGAAATTTCCATCCAAGATTTAATAATTGATCCATTCTCATCCTAGGTAAAGTCCATCTTGTTGTGATAGGAATGAACAGAAACAAATAAGCTTTAGCTAATGTAATAAAGATACTAATTGCTATTAAAAAGACTCTAAACATTTTATTTATTCCAAAAAGTTCAGTAAGAGATATGTACGGAATAGAAAAATTCCACCCACCTAAGTAAAGAACTGTTACAAATAATGAAGAAACTAATAGATTTAGGTAAGAAGCAAGATAAAAGAACCCGTATTTTATACCTGAATATTCGGTTTGATAACCTGCTACTAATTCCTCCTCTGCTTCTGGTAAATCAAAAGGCAATCTTTCACATTCTGCTAGAGAAGAAATTATAAAAACTAGAAACCCTATGGGCTGACGCCACAGATTCCATCCCCCAAAACCATATTTGGACTGTGCCTCAATTATATCAACTGTACTTGAACTGTTAGATAATTATAGTCGATGATAACATCACTGCTCCCATCGCTATTCCAAAACCGTACATGAAACCTAAGCTTCATACGGCTCCTATATGGCCACAAATAAATGTAAGGTAAGGACTAGTTCAGTATTATTGCTCTCCTTGGTTTGGACCTTAGGTAAATACAATCAATGTAAAGATAAATTGGAGATTGGAGAGCCCTCAATTCGACCAATAAAATTCTGTCTGCTAGAATAAGAAAAAGCACTTCCGAATTGATCTCATCCCTTATAATGATATTCTAATGAAAATAATCAAAAATTCTCTTTGTTCAGCAATAACTTAATCCTTCAATAAAATACTCGTTATATTCATAAATATAAAGAATTGGGCATTAGTTAATGAATAATGATAAGAATTCCCATATGCATATGTATGAAGAAGAAGAAAGAAAGATTTTCTTATTATTCCCGTTTTATTCTTTTTTATTCTAGTATTGTATTGCATTCTATTTGTCTTGTTCCTGTTCTTCTTTCTGAAAAAAAAAAGGGAAAGAAAATAAAGGATTAATTCGTTCTTGATAGTCATTTATTTAATCAGCGAATAGTAGCATACTCTAGATCGGAATCGTGGGGAAGTACTGCTTGATCATTTCTACCAATTTCAAGCCCTTATTATGATTCGTTTTATGCAAAGTTTTATACAAAAATCCCTTTTTTTGATACCTTACATTATTTCCATTACTCACCCTTTGCGTACCTTGGTGTTCCTAACTGCCCACTTCTTTTTGATTGATCCCCAGTATATTAATAAATACAGTTGATCTTTTGTATCCGCTTCAAGATATGACAACTAATAAAAGAATCTCAATCTTGGGGTAAACAACTTATGTTTACTTCAATTTTCTTCTTGTACCTAGGGAATGAGATTTTTATTGTTTTACTGCAAATTGAGGAGCAGTTGTGTTTCACTCATATAACTATCTGGTTTAACTCATCGAACTGAAATTTTTAATAAAAAAGATGAAGATATTTATTCAAGACATTCAATTTCTTTTTCTTTATTCAATTTCTTTATTGAATTTAGAAACTTTATACTTTCATTTCTACTTTAATCTTTAATAAAGTAAATGAAGATAAGAAATTAATAAAAAAAATATTTTTTTTTATTCTTTGATATTCATATTTACATATTGAATTATATTTCGATTTTCTAGTATTGGAATCTCAATTCATTTATTATCTATTTTCTAGAAAATAGATAATAAAGAGTTCATGTTTCACCGAATCACACGTAGAGATATTGCTAACACACATAGAGTTAATGGTATTTCATAACTAATCGATTGAGCTGCAGCTCGTAGACCGCCTGAAAAGGAATACTTATTATTTGATCCATATCCTGACATAAGAAGACCAATGGGGACAATACTTGAAAAGGCAATCCATAAAAAAACACCTATACTGAGATCAGCTAAAACAAGGTGATATCCAAAAGGAATTACTAAATAACTTAGTAGAATTGATATAAATCCTATAGAGGGTCCGACCCTAAATAAACGAATATTACCTCTAGATGGAATAAGATCCTCTTTCAAAAGTAGTTTGGTCCCATCCGCTAAAGCTTGAAGAATTCCTAACGGGCCGGCATATTCAGGTCCAATACGTTGTTGTATTGCTGCAGATATTTTTCTTTCTAACCACACAATAACTAATACCCCCATTGTAATTCCTAAGACAAGGATGAAAATGGGGACAAAAATCCATATGAGTCCATAGACTTCTTTTAAGGATTCTAATCTATAAAAAGAATTAATAGTTTGTACTTCTGTCGTATCAATTATCATTTCAACGATCAACTTCTCCCATAATGATATCTATACTACCTAGTATCGTCATGATATCAGCCAATTTCATTCTTTTAACTAGCTGGGGAAGAATTTGCAAATTGATGAAACCGGGTGGACGAATTTTCCATCTCCAGGGGAAAACACTACTATCTCCTATTAAATAAATTCCTAATTCTCCTTTTGGGGCCTCTACCCTTACATAAAGTTCTTGTTTTAACAATTCAAAATTGGGTGAAAGTTTTTTAGTAATAAATCTATATTCAAAATTATTCCATTCGGAATTCTTTGTCCTATGAAAACGCCGGTTTTCTAAATTTTCATAAGGCCCTCCAGGAATTCCTTCTAGAGCCTGTTGAATGATTCTTATGGATTCTTGCATTTCACCGATTCTTACTAAATAACGAGCTAATGTATCGCCTTCTTTTTGCCATTTGACTTCCCAATCAAATTGATTGTAACACTCATAGCGATCAACTTTACGAAGATCCCATTGGATTCCAGAAGCTCGTAACATTGGTCCTGATAAACCCCAATTTATTGTCTCCTCCCCACCAATAATGCCCACTCCTTCAACTCGTTCCAAAAAGATGGGATTTCGCGTAATGAGCTTTTGATACTCAATAACTTCTGTTAAAAAATAATCACAGAAATCAAAACATTTATCTATCCAGCCATAAGGTAAATCCGCAGCTACTCCTCCGATGCGGAAATAATTATGCATCATCCGCATACCTGTGGCGGCTTCGAATAGATCATATATTAATTCCCTCTCTCTTAAAATATAGAAAAAGGGAGTCTGTGCACCAATATCGGCCATAAAAGGTCCAAGCCATAACAAATGGGAGGCTATACGGCTCAGCTCCAGCATAATAACTCTGATATAACTGGCCCTTTTAGGCACTTGAACATTTTCCAATCGTTCTGGTGCATTTACTGTTATTGCTTCTGTGAACATAGTAGCTAAATAATCCCAACGTGTTACATAAGGCAAATATTGTATAATTGTTCGGTTCTCCGCTATTTTTTCCATCCCTCTGTGTAAATAGCCCAATATAGGTTCACAGTCAATAACATCTTCACCATCCAGAGTAACGATCAGCCGAAGAACACCATGCATTGATGGGTGGTGAGGACCCATATTTACTATTATGAAATTTTTTCTTGTAGCTGGTACAGTCATATTTTTTTCCTTAATTCATTATTTCATAAAATTCTTAAAATGAAAAATCTAAAAAAAAAATAATAACTGAACTAATAATAATAAGAAAATAATGAAAAAAAGAACAAGGATAATAAGAATAAAATAATAAGAAACTCAAATAAGAAATTCAAATTGAATTAACGAGTTTTTGGTTCTCGAATATCTAACTGATCCATTAATTTCTTATAACGCACTTTCTTTTTCTTTGACAAATAAGTCAATAATCGTTGACGTTTTCCCAGAATTCTTCGTAGACCTCTTTGCGATAAAAAATCTCTTTTGTGCAATTCTAAATGTGAAGTAAGTCTCCGTATCTTACTGGTGAAATGGAATACTTGAAATTCAACAGACCCACTATTTTCTTCTTTTTCTTCTTGTGTAATAACTGAAATGAATGAATTTTTGACCATAAATTAAAATTTATATCTTTCTTTTCTGTGAATTTTACGGATCAGGAAAAATAATAAAAAAATAATAATATTTATATTTATTATGTCAGTTATTTTCATCTAGTATACATCAAAATTGGATTTCATTCATATACTACTTTGTTTTTTATTTATGTGGTTTATGTTTTTATGTTTTGTATATTTGATCCAAATATACAAAACATATATGTATTCACGAAAGAAAACAATTTATTTTTACTTCAAAGGATTCCGTTCTTCCTAAGAAAAATTGATACACTATGAAATTACACTATGAAATCAGCATCATGTATTAGAATGTTACACAGTGTATATGTTTCGGCTTTCATCTATTAATCTACCGAATATGTTACACGATATGTAGGAAATCCACTATAAATTTTTTTCATTTTTCATTGGAATTGAATTCATTCTGAATTGTGAATACATATGTATTCTTGACATACTGAAACGACTGCTGTTATTGGTATCAAACCAATAGCGATTCATACAAACTAGATCTTCTAATCGAAAATTGGGCCAAAGAAACAATTTGAATTTAATGAAATCTTTTCTATCTGTATTAATATGTTTGTCCTCATTCAAAAATTGTCCACAGTTTCTTATTTTGTTTTCATTGCAAAATTTTGGATTTCTATCCACAACATTAAAATTCCGGGAATTTAAACAAATTCGAATTCGAAATTCTCTACGACGTCTGGGAGATAGAATATTTTCAGGAACAAGGAAATCATAATTCTTTTTGTCTCCACTCAAAAATATGTTGCTGTGTCGTACAATGGATTTTTCAAACCCCCCTTTCTCAATATATCTTTTATTTGTTTGATGCTTTTTCTTATCGACCAATGAAATATCCATAGTTTGATATATAATAGATTTTCCTTTCCTTTGTATAGATAGACAAATTGGTTCAATAATAAATATTCCCTTTCTTATCAATTCTGCAAGAACTAGGTCCTTTTGAATTAGCATTTCATCTATATTTATTTCACCTCTTTGAATCGAAGATATAGCAATTTCCTTTGGATTTATTAGTCTAAGTAGGAGACAATATATCCTGATATTTTTCATTATTTTTTTATTCAAGGGATCAGCCCATCTTAGTTGAAAAATTAAATATTTTTTCAAAAAGAAATCTAGTTCCATTTCATTCTTGCTCTTATATTGTTTTTTTTTTCTTTTTCGTAGATTCCATACAAGATTTCCTTGGACCTGTTGTTGATTCTCTTTCTGCTTGGAATTTCCTAATTCACGATCTTTTTTTTCCTTAAATGATTTCTTTAAATTTACGTTAATGCTTTTACTTTTTTCATTTATAGAAAAATTAAAAAAGAGTGATTTGATTGGGATGATCCAAGGTTTCATTTTATATACATCAAAAAGTAGCACAAATTCTGGGAAGAACCAAGTTTCTAGATTGGATATAGTATCATTATTTGATGCGGTATCATATAACCTTTCTTTATTCATTCCCATGCAATCAAAAAAGAAACTTTTTTGATTGCATGGTTTGATCTCTTGATGAATTGTAGAATAAAAAAGATCTTTTTTTTCCATTTTTTTTAAATTCTGAATTTCAGTCTTAGTATTTTTCTGAATCTTTATACCAATATGTGCATCGGTCCAGATATCAATATTATTTATAAAACAAAGATGAAGAATTCTACAATCAAAATATTTTCTATCCAAATGTGTATTCCTATCAATAAGATATCCTTTTTCTAGATAATCATTACTAGGTATACTTACTAATACATAAAATGATTCAGGTTTCGATATATTGAAATGAGATGGAATTTCTTGGTCCCCGTTTATTTCTAATGTTGATCCAGAAATGTATAAATTAGGAAGACTTATGTATTTATATGAGAAAAGATCATATCTGTAATGTTTTTTCCATTTGTCTTTTTGACTCATAAATGAATTTGCTGCATAGTCATTTTTTTTCATGGAATAAAGAAATTGGTATTTTTGATATAAATCCAATTGGTTTGATTCCTTGTTTTGAATCATACGATGTTTATTGATTCTATTTCGCCATTCTTTAGGTACTAATGGAGACCTTTTTTTTTGAGATAAATCGTATTGATAATGACTTTTTAACCAATTTTTCCATTCGTTCATTACATACATATCAATTTTCTTATGTGAATTAAATATTCCATGTATCATACAATAGTCTTTTAAATTATCCTTAAAAAAAGGATAGCTTCCTTGATATTTAAGTACAGGTCTCAATTGATACTTATTAACTAATTGGTTTTGTGATATTTTATAAAAAACATATGCTTGGGACAGGGAAGATAAGTTCCAATAAGTATTGGAATTTTGATTGCTATTCTTAGTATTATCAGTATTTGAAAACAATTTTTTTATAGTCAAAATAAAATTCATTGTATTTTGATTTGTTTCATCAATTCCTTCTTGTTCTTTATTTATTTCATTTTTGTAAATGGATTTATTAAAAATCTTTTTTGTTGATTCAAAGAAAAGTTGTGCATTTATCTTAGAAACGGTAATGGTACATAGCAAAATATCTATGTATATTTTTTCAATGAATGATTTGAGAAAGTAATGTGATTTACGCATTAATCGGATATTTTTCTTTTTTAATATTTTCCAAATATGTTTCTGTGATCCCGATCCTTTATTATCAGAAATTAGAACTATTTCTTTTTTTTTCTTGTCTTTTGTGGTTCGTTCAATTTTATTCCTGATTTTTATTGTCTTATCAGAAAGATCTTTCATTCTTTTTTCTATTAGTGAATAATTTAACCAATTCATCGTTTGATTTAGAACAGACGATTCGCGAAGAATCTTATTATTTCTTTTGAAATCTTTTTTATTTTCGTTCGGTTCATATACTTTTTCTTTCCTTAATTCAAATAAGAAAATTGGATTTACTTTCTCCAGTTTTTTCATTATTAGTTTGATAACTTGAACGACCCCGTTTGTGTTTTCTTTTCTAACTTTTAGAAAGGATTTTATTTTTTTATTTAAAGATTTTAAAACTTGTGAAAATTTATTTTTCACCTTTTTTTTTCTTTTTTGGAGTTCTTTATAAATAGGTTCAAAAAAAAAAGGTCGTTTTCGGGGAGAACCAAAGGGAAGTTCCGCTTCCATTCCCCAGACTGTTAAAAAACAAAAATTTGTTTTTTTCTCTTTTTTTTTCATTAGATCTCTATGATGAGATTGTGCCTTAGATTTTCTCCAAGGTTTTAGACAGAAAGGATATAGAATCTTTATCTGAATACCATCTATTAACCAATCTTGGGGAAATTCTGTTTCTGATAATTGAACACCATTATAGGTGCATTTAATATGGATTTCTCGATTCCATTCCTTAAAATCCTCGTCCCACTCGGGAATGTGGAATAATAACATACGGAAAAGATTTTTGGCTATTATTAATGAAGGTAATAGAATGTATTTTCGAAGAAAAGATTGGGTTATTAACATGAAACTTCTTATTACTTGAGTCAATATAAAAGCATCCCAAGCTTCTGCTATTTCTAACTGTTCGTTTTTATATCTTTTTTCCTCTTTCTCCTTTTCTTCTTTTTTATCTTCATTTTCAAAATAGGAAATTTTTAATTCTGATTCGTGTTCTCTGCCCATCCAATTCCTAAAAATTATATTCTTCATTTCGTTGATATCAAAAGACGAAAAAAAAAACATTTTGTCTAGACGATCTAAAAAAAGTGGGGAATGTACATTTACTTGAAAGAGATTCCAAATAACTGTTTTACGTCTTTGAGCGCGCATGGATCCTTTGATTAGATTGCGACGAAAATCCGATTGTTGTG